ACAATACTTATTTCGTATGAGCCAAGCCAATAAATAGGATGAACTGCAAAAATTCTGTATCATGAACTATGTAACGTGCACATCAACATCAATTATATGGCCGCGAAAAAGAAAAAGTAACATCAAAGGAGATGCAGAAAATGGAAATCTAAAAAAAAAAAAATACAAAGAAAGGGGCTCGATTCTATTTGTAATCCATCTATGAATTTTTACTATTCCCACCCCACTCCTGAACTCCCTTAGACTCGATTTTTTGGTCTTTCAACAAAAAAATGGAACCATTCGAATATTATGGAAATATTAACATTTTTTAGAGCGCAGAAAAAAAGGGGAAACTAAATCCAATTCCAATAATTCATTATATATATATATATATATAATGAGAATATACCTAAAAAATGCATCTATTCTTTAATCATCTAGGAAGAGTATATCTACAGATACCAAAATAGAAAAAATAAATAGGATAATCTAGAGTACAAATGAATCATGTGCCAGGAACCAGATTTGAACTGGTGACACGAGGATTTTCAGTCCTCTGCTCTACCAGCTGAGCTATCCCGACCATTCTTGACGCATCAGCCTCATTTTTATTTTAAAAGATTACTGAAGTATATGTCAATGAATCTACTATGTCAACAATGATTTTGTATTGTTAATCACGCATATGAGGATTCCTTGCTCAAAAATAAGATATTCATTTGTACGTTTATCATAAAAAAAATTCTATGTGTTTCGCATATATATATTCAATTACATATTCCAAAACTTGTGACTTATAATTATGATAAGAAAAATTCGAATTTTTTTGTGAAAGAATAAACTGAATAAAACACATTAATAACGAATTAAAGAGAGAGAGGATATAGGAAAAAGAATTTGAAAGTTAAACAGGCCCTTTGGGGATAGAGGGATTTGAACCCTCACGATTTATAAAGTCGACGGATTTTCCTCTTACTATAAATTTCATTGTTGTCGGTATTGACATGTAGAATAGGACTCTATCTTTATTCTCGTCTGATTGATCAGTTCTTCAAAGGATCTATCAGATTATGATTCTATCAGATTATGATAGAGTGAATGATTTGATCAATGAATATTCCATTTTTTCTTCAACTTGGAATTTATTTGATTCACATCTTTCATTTGTGAATATTTTTATCACAAATGGAGATTTGAAGTCTTCATTAATCAATTGAAATAGTATTTCAGTACATATATGTATATATATGTTTATCTTTGATCCATTCCTGGAATTTGGATGGAAGGATTCCTTTTCTAATGCAAAAGGAAAAGTCGTCAACTCCATTTGTTAGAACAGCTTCCATTGAGTCTCTGCACCTATCCTTTTTTTATTATCACTTTCTGAACTTTTCTTTGTTTTCGGAAAACAGGATTTGGCTCAGGATTGCCCATTGTGAATTCCAGGGTTTCTCTGAATTTGAAAGTTCTCACTTGGTAAGTTTCCATACCAAGACTCAATCCAATTAAGTCCGTAGCGTCTACCAATTTCGCCATATCCCCCTCTTTTTTATTTGAGATTCGAATCTCATTAGAATGCTTTTTTTTTTTTTCATTTATATTATGAGAACTATGCCGGAACTTTAGAATTCATTAAAAAAAATTCTTATATTGAAAAATGTTTGCTCCTATTGATTTTATTTCATCTATATTGGATACGATTATTTGGTTGAATCAGAAATGATTCTATTATCTCTGTATTCACAATTCAACATACACAGATATATACCACATATCTATCTATATTCTATGCCCCTACTTCTATTCTTTTTTTCATGCAATTTGAAATACTCGAATGGTCGATTCTTTTTTTTTTTTTCGTCTTAGTTTTTTTATCTTTCCGAATGAAAACATGGGAATCTTTGATTATGATCTGCGTTGGGCTTTTCTCTTTCTTTCATTTTTTTCTTTTTTCCTTAAAGCGGACAGATACAAACTCTCTATAACATAACTAAAAAAAAAAGAAAATTTTCCATTTTCGTTTTTTTTTTAGTTTTTTTGTTTAAATAAACAATCCATTTTTTCATATAGAATTGATATAACTAAAATGAACCTAATGGCTATAATAAATAACCTATTCTTTTAATGTAGAATTAGACATTCATTTTAAAATATGGAATTCCTAATTACTTACTAAAATTTACTTTAATAATATAAATATAATAATATAATTTTTTAAATAATCAAATATCTTATAATTCTAATGTATAAATCTATAGTCTATAGATTATACATATTTTAATTTAATGTATAATAATATTGTAAGTAATATTAATTACTGCTTACTCTAATTATTACATTATTATAGATTCTAAAAAATTAGAATATTGGATTTCTAATTCTAAACACTATTACTAAATAGTATACTATTATTAATAATAAATACTATTATTAAATAGTAGTATTATTCTTTCTATATATATATATAATAATATATATCAATAATAAAGAAGAAGTAATATATATAGAAATATAGAAA